AAGTATGTTTTGGTTTCGGGTCTTTCCACCTTTAACAGTTAATCCATCAAACATTCTTGAACGAATATACCACCTTGTTTACTGTCCATCTTACACTGTGAAGTGTCAAGGAAAGGATAAAAGAGAAAAAAAATACCAGTGACCCCTGTGGAGAGAACGCTCGGCATGGGGGTTGCTTCCGGAGATGCTTTAAGGCATTAACTTATGCAAGCGTCAAGGAAAGTATGTGGAGAGCCCTTTTCGTGTTCCTGAAGTAGGAACCAGATGCCGATAGTGTTCAATTATAACGACCCCCACGTTAATCTGTCCCTGACCTCAATAACCGTTATCCCAGACTTGTCAGTAATTGGTGGGTTCTTACTGGGCAGTTACTATTAGTGTTCAGAAAAGTGTTGATCAAGGTATGAGGGCTTTTAATGGATTTGAATCTAGATTTTTGCTAGGGCGTCGTTCCCTGACTTCATATCAGTAGTCAAATGTGTTTAGAGTTCCGAAGTTAATTACCGGATTGCATGTTTAGTTAAGGTAGAACTATTTGGGTATTTTGTTCCTGCCTAAATCTATGGTTATTATACATACTATATATGTAAAAGTACCATATTTGGTACTTTTTACCCTTCTCATAGTCAAGGGCGGGGTTGTTATTGAAGTCAAGGAATAGTTTAATTTAGAATTCTAGCTTTGGGAGTTAGCGGTAGGGGTTAGAATCCCCTTTCTTTGAGCAGTAGGGGGGAGTCTAACCCTCGGCCTTCGGCTTACAAGACCGATGCTCTGAAGTTGAGCTACTAATGCAAGCTCATTTGAGGACTTTATTCTCTAGTCAACCAGCATATGGCATTAATACTAAGAATAGGAGGAAGTAGACGAAAGAGGCGATTTGTCCGATAATAATATAGGGGTGTTCGACAGGCATTCCTCCGATTCAAGTCAGAATAGCAACGTTTGCGATTAATGCTCAGAATAAAAACTGGGTGATGGGGCGGAATGTTAAGCCTCGTTGTTTGGAGGTGTGGATTAATGGAACAGTTAATAGGACGAGAATGGACGCAAGTAAGGCTAGGACCCCTCCTAACTTGTTAGGAATTGACCGAAGAATGGCATAGGCGAATAGGAAGTATCATTCGGGCTTAATGTGGGGGGGAGTTACGAGGGGATTAGCAGGGGTGAAGTTGTCCGGATCTCCTATAAGGTTTGGGGTAAAGAGTGCTAGGCAGGTGAGCGCCATTAGGAGGACTGCGAACCCTAGCAGGTCTTTGTAGGAGAAGTAAGGGTGGAATGGGATCTTGTCCGCGTCCGAGTTTAAGCCAAGAGGGTTGTTCGCACCTCGCTCATGTAAGAAGAGTAGGTGTACCAAGCTTGCGGCTGCAACGATGAAGGGGAGGAGGAAGTGGAATGCAAAGAAGCGGGTGAGGGTTGCGTTGTCTACGGAGAAGCCGCCTCAAATTCATTGAACAAGGGTGTTTCCTACGTAGGGAACGGCGGAAAGGAGGTTGGTAATTACGGTAGCCCCTCAAAATGATATTTGGCCTCAGGGTAAAACGTAACCAACGAAAGCAGTTGCTATCACTAATAATAAAAGAACTACACCAATATTTCATGCTTCTTTGTTAAGGTAGGAGCCATAGTATAGGCCCCGACCAATATGGAAATAAATGCAGACAAAGAAGAAGGATGCGCCGTTGGCGTGGAGGTTGCGGATTAATCATCCGTAATTTACGTCTCGGCAGATGTGGGCGACGGATGAGAAGGCTGTTGCGATGTCTGAGGTATAGTGTATAGCCAGGAATAGTCCTGTTACGATTTGAGATACCAGGCAGAGACCTAGTAAGGAGCCGAAGTTTCATCATGCTGAAATGTTGGAAGGAGCTGGAAGGTCGACTAGTGCGTCGTTGGCGATTTTTAGTAGGGGATGGGTCTTGCGTAAGCTTGCCATTAGGGTTCTTGTAGTTAAATAATAACGGTGGTTTTTCAAGCCATTGATCCTGGTTAAAATCCTGGCAGGAACCATGACTTATATGATGATTTTATTTTCAGTGGGTTTAGTGTCGGGCCTTGTTGCGGTAGCTTCTAATCCTTCCCCCTATTTTGCTGCTTTGGGGCTGGTGGTGGTATCGGGATTTGGGTGTGGGCTTTTAGCGGCATTAGGGGGTTCTTTCTTGTCTATGATTTTGTTCTTAATCTATTTAGGGGGGATGTTGGTTGTTTTTGCTTACTCGGCAGCGCTTGCTGCCGAGCCTTTTCCTGAGACTTGGGGTCATGAGACTGTTGTTGCGTATATCTATATATATTTTGGAGTATCTTACTGCTTGTCTATTTTATTCGGGCTGGTATGAAGTTCTCTTGAAATGTCGGTGGAGGAGTTTAATGAGTTTTCTGAAGTTCGGGGGGATGTAGGGGGTGTTGCATTGATATACTCATTAGGGGGCGGGTTATTAGTTGTGGGTGCTTGGGTGCTTCTGCTGACATTATTTGTGGTGTTGGAGTTAACTCGTGGACTGAGCCGAGGCACTCTTCGTGCTGTTTAAAGGAAAAGTGCGAGGGTTGCAAGGGTCAGGGTCAAGAGAAATGTGACGAGGTAGGTTTTGATGATTCCTCGTTGGGCGTTGCTAATGGTTGAGATTAGGGGGGTGTTTAAAGACGTGACAGCTTTGGGGCCTGTTTTTTCTAGTCAAGTTTGGTCAATTATTTGGGTGGCGATGGTTTGTCCTAAAAAAAGATTGAGTTTAGGAAGGAAGCGGTGGACGGTCGTTGGGAAGAATCCTAGTATGTTGGAAAAATGGTGGTAGGTTGGTTGAGGGGCGGGCTTAAATTGTTTGGTTGTTAAGGAGGCAAGTTCAAGGGCTGTAATTAGTCCTAGGATAGAGACGATTAAGGCGGCTAGTTTGAGTAAGGGGGGTATAGACATGATAGGTGTTTTTAGGGGGAGTGTATTTGAGATAATAATGAAACCGGCGACGATGCTACCTCCGACCAGCCGTTTTATTGGGTTAATAACGGCGGGGTCGTTTTCGTTAATGGGGGAAAGGGACTTAAATCGGGGGTGGCCTATTGATACAAAGAAGATTACGCGTAAGCTGTAGACGGCCGTGAAGGAAGTGGCTAAGAGGGTCAGGACAAGGGCTCAGGCGTTAAGGTGTGAGGTGTTTAGTGCCTCAATGATGGCGTCTTTTGAGAAGAAGCCAGCTAAAAAGGGTGTCCCTGTGAGGGCGAGGCTGCCGATTGTGAGGCAGGAGGATGTAAAAGGGGTGAGGTGATGTATCCCCCCTATTTTTCGGATGTCCTGTTCATCGTCGAGGCTGTGGATAATTGAGCCCGAGCATAAGAACAGTAAAGCTTTAAAAAAGGCGTGAGTGGAGATGTGAATGAAGGCGAGTTGAGGTTGGTTTAGTCCAATGGCAACTATTATCAGGCCTAGCTGACTAGATGTAGAGAAAGCAACGATTTTTTTGATGTCGTTTTGTGTTAGTGCGCAGGTGGCGGTGAATAGCGTGGTTAGGGCTCCCAAGCATAAGCAAGTTGTTAGCGCTAGTTGATTATCTTGCAAGAGGGGGCTTATTCGAATAAGCAGAAAAATGCCCGCCACTACCATAGTGCTAGAGTGTAGTAGGGCAGAGACCGGTGTAGGGCCCTCTATGGCAGAGGGAAGCCATGGATGCAGGCCGAACTGGGCTGATTTTCCAGTGGCGGCAAGGATAAGACCGAGGAGGGGGAGGGTTATGTCTGTGTCCTTAGCTGCTGCAAAAATTTGTTGCATTTCTCAGGAGTTGAGATTTATTGCGATCCATGCTATGGCAAAGAGTAGGCCGACATCTCCGACCCGGTTGTAAAGGACGGCTTGGAGAGCGGCGGTGTTTGCGTCTGCTCGGCCGTATCATCAGCCAATAAGGAGGAAGGATATAATTCCTACGCCTTCTCAACCAATAAAGAGTTGGAAGAGGTTGTTTGCAGTAACTAGGATAATTATGGCAATAAGGAAAATGAGAAGGTATTTAAAAAATCGGTTCATGAAAGGGTCGGAGTGCATGTATCATGATGCAAACTCTAGAATGGCTCAGGTGACGTAGAGGGCAATAGGGGTAAATGTAACGGAGTAATAATCAAATTTAAAGCTAATGTTAATGTCGAAGGTTAAGGTGTTTATTCAGCTTCAGTTGGTGATAATCGTTTCTGCCCCCTCGTTTAGGAAAAGACAAAGTGGGAGTAGGCTGACGAAGAAGGCCATTTTGACGGCCCCTTTTACTTGGGTGAGGGCCCAGTTGGCTTTTCGGGGGTTAGGGTTGAGGGTCGTGAGGACAGGGTATAGCAGTAGTGCAAAGATAAGGATTAGGCTTGATGTTATGGTGAGGGGTGTTAAGTGCATAGCTGCTACTTGGATTTGCACCAAGAGTCTTTGGTTCCTAAGACCAACGGATGAGCTGTTATCCTTTAGGAGCTTTCGAGTGAGCCCTGGGGTCTAACCAAGGTAGCGAAGATTAGCAGTCTTCGTTGCTGCGAGCCTCTCTCGGTGGGTAAGGGGGTTTTAACCTCTGTCTTTAGAATCACAATCTAATATTTTTGTTGAAACTATACCTACAGTTAGTCCAACCTCAGATTAGTTCTGGTTTCAGAATTAGGAGAAGAAGGGGAAGAAGGTGAAGGGTGATTAGTAAGTGCTCTCGTGAGTGAGAAGGGTCTAGGGCGATGATGTGGGCCGGGAGAGGGCCTCGTTGGGTTATTAAAAATATATAGAGGGAGTAGGCTGCTGTGATTAGTGTTCCTGCCCCTGTAAGAATGAAGGTTCATCATGATCAGTTAAAGAGAGATGTGAAGATTATTAGCTCTCCCATGAGGTTGGGGAGTGGGGGAAGGGCTAGATTGGCCAGACTGGCGATGAATCATCATGATGTCATCAGTGGCAGGGCTATTTGTAGGCCTCGGGCTAATAGTATTGTTCGGCTGTGGGTGCGTTCGTAGTTAGTATTTGCGAGGCAGAAGAGAGCGGACGAAGTTAAGCCGTGGGCAATTATGAGAATTAACGCTCCTGTGAAGCCTCAGGCTGTTTGGATTAGGATCCCTCCGACTACAAGGCCCATATGGCTTACTGAAGAGTAGGCGATGAGGGACTTGAGGTCAGTTTGGCGGAGGCAAATTGATCCTGTCATAATTACACCTCAAAGCGCGAGAATAATAAATGGGTAGCTTAGTTCCTTGGTAAGGGGTTCGAGGACAGTTAGTATGCGCATCATGCCGTATCCCCCTAATTTTAGCAGGACAGCGGCAAGGACTATAGAACCTGCAACTGGGGCTTCGACATGGGCCTTGGGGAGTCAGAGGTGAACCCCATAGAGTGGCATCTTAACTAGGAAAGCCAGTAGACAGCTGGCTCATCAGATTTTGTCGGCATAAGAGGTGAGGTGTAGGGGGTTGGAGTATTGGAGGGTTAGTAGGGATAGTGTCCCCGTAGTGTTTTGGAGAAGTAGTAGGGCAATGAGGAGGGGGAGGGATGCTGCTAGGGTGTAGAACAGGAAATAAAATCCTGCACTTAGTCGTTCTGTTTGGTTACCTCATCGGGTAATTAGCACGAGAGTTGGTAATAGTGTGGCCTCAAATATAACATAAAATATAATAATTTCAGTAGCCCCAAATGCTATGATTAAAAAGATTTGTAGGGCTGTTAGTAGGGTAATATATATTCGTTGGCGACCAATAGGTTCAGAGGCCAAGTGGTTTTGGCTGGCGAGAATCATGAGGGGCAGCAACCAGCAAGTAAGGACTAGGAGGGGGGTGGAAAGGGGATCGGTTGCTAGGTATGGGCTTAAGCAGGATCATCCTGTCTCTGAGAGGTTTTTTAGTCAGGTAAAGCTAGTTAACGCGATTATTAGGCTGTACGCGAGAGCTGCGGGTCAAAGGTGTTTGGGGCGAATAGCCCAAATTGTTGGGACTAGCATTAAGGTGGGAATGAGGACTTTTAGCATTGTAGGAGGTTTAGGCTTTGTAAGCGGTCGGTGCCGTGGGTGCGAGCTGTCGCTACTAGAAGGGCTAAGCCCGCGCTAGCTTCACAAGCTGAGAATGCTAATAAAAGCATTGGTGCTGGCGAAAAGGCCGTGGCGTCTAGCTGTAATGCTCAAAGGGACATGGCAATAAATAGCGATAACATCATTCCTTCTAGGCAGAGGAGTGCAGAGAGGAGGTGTGTTCGATGGAAGGCTAGGCCTGCGAGGCCTAGCATAAAGGCTGACGAGAAGGCGAAGTGAGCAGGAGTCATAAGGAAGTTATGGAATCTAACCAGAAGTTTATGAGCCGAAATCAAATGTTTTTATTAAACTAACTTCCTATTCGGCTCATTCTAGTCCACCTTGGAGTCATTCGTAAGCAAGGCCGAGTGTCAAGAGGGCTAGGACGGCAGAGGCTCATAAGAATGTTAGTGTAGGGGTTATGAGTTGATCTCCTCAGGGGAGTGGGAGAAGGAGGGCGATCTCTAGGTCAAATAAAAGGAACAGGATAGCCACGAGAAAAAACCGGAGGGAGAAGGGTAGTCGGGCTGAGCCTAACGGGTCAAATCCGCATTCATATGGGGATAGCTTCTCGTGGTCCGGGGTTATTTGGGGGAGTCAGAAGGAGAGGGTTGCTAAAATAAGGGAGAGTGCGAGGGTAATAGAAATAATTGTTATGACTAAGTTCATTATCTTTCCTTGGGCTTTAACCAAGACTTAGAGATTGGAAGTCACTTGTACTAACGTTGGTACTAGAAAGATTATGATCCTCATCAGTAGATAGAGATGTATAGGAATAGTCAGACGACGTCTACGAAATGTCAGTATCAGGCAGCTGCTTCAAATCCGAAGTGATGCTCGCATGTGAAGTGGTATTGGACTTGACGTAGAAGGCAGACGGCCAGGAAAGTGGAGCCAATGATGACGTGTAAGCCATGGAAGCCTGTCGCTACGAAAAATGTAGAGCCGTAGACTCCGTCAGCAATCGTGAAAGGAGCTTCGTAGTACTCTATTGCTTGCAGGAAGGTGAAGTAAAAACCTAGAAGAATTGTTAAGGCTAAAGATTGGATTGCCTCGTTTCGGTTGCCTTCTATGATGCTATGGTGTGCTCAAGTAACTGTAACTCCGGAGGCAAGGAGTACAGCTGTGTTGAGAAGGGGCACTTCGAATGGGTCGAGGGTGGTGATGCCCGTGGGCGGTCAGCAGCCTCCTAATTCAGGGGTGGGTGCGAGGCTTGAATGGTAGAAAGCTCAGAAGAATCCTAGGAAGAAGAATACTTCTGAGGTGATGAACAGGATCATCCCGTATCGAAGGCCTTTTTGGACGGGGGGCGTGTGATGTCCTTGGTATGTGCCCTCTCGAACGATATCTCGTCATCATTGGAGTATGGTAAGAAGGAGGAGGATAAGTCCTAGGGTTATGAGTGTAGTGGTGTGGAAGTGGAATCAAACTGCAAGGCCTGAGGTTATTAACAGGGCAGCAACTGCACCTGTTAAAGGTCAAGGGCTGGGGTCTACTATATGATACGCGTGTGCTTGATGGGCCATTAGACGTTTTCTTGTAGGTACAGGCTCAGGAGAAGAACAAATACATAGGCCTGAATTATTGCGACGGCAACTTCTAGGAGGGTTAACATGAGTAGCAGGACTGCGGTAAGTATTGCTACTGTTGGCATCATAGGTAGAAGGACCATAACGGCTGTTGAGACTAGTTGGATCAGAAGGTGGCCGGCTGTTAGGTTCGCCGTGAGTCGAACTCCTAGGGCAACGGGTCGGATAAATAGGCTAATTGTTTCGATGACTACGAGAATAGGGATTAGGGCAGTAGGTGTTCCTTCTGGAAGAAGGTGTCCTAAAGCTGCTGTTGGCTGGTTTCGCATTCCGATAGCTACAGTTGCCAGTCATAGTGGTACTGCAAGGGCGAGATTAAGCGATAACTGTGTAGTGGGCGTGAAAGTATAGGGGAGAAGGCCCAGCATGTTTAGGGAAATGAGGAAGATCATGAGAGAGGCTAGGAGGAGGGCTCATTTGTGTCCTCCGACATTTAGGGGTATGAAGGTTTGGTAAGTAAATCGGGCGATGAATCAGCCTTGGAAGGTCAATATTCGGTTATTTAGTCACCGGGCAGAGGGTGTTGGGTAAAGAATTCAGGGGAGTGTGAGAGCGATGGCTACTAGAGGGATGCCTATATGTCAAGGGTATGAGAATTGGTCAAATAGGCTTAAAGTCATGGTCAGGGTCAGTTTTCTGGTTGTGGGAAGTGAGGGGTTTGAGCGGTTTGTTCGCTTGGGAAGGTGTGGCCTATGATTTTTGTAGGGAGGAAGTAAAGGAAGACTATTCAGGTGAATAGTAGAATGGCAAATCAGGGGTTTGGGTTAAGTTGAGGCATTTCACTAAGGGTGATTGGGGGTCACCAGTCTCTAGCTTAAAAGGCTAGCGCTTAATCCCTTTTTAGCTTCTTAGTGATAAGTCTTGGAGGGAGAGGGACAGTCAGTTCTCGAAGGCTTCTAGGAGGACGGCTTCGACTACAATAGGTATAAAGCTATGGTTTGCCCCACAAATTTCGGAGCACTGTCCGTAGAAGACTCCTGGTCGTGAGGTAATAAAGGCTGTTTGATTTAAGCGGCCGGGGACTGCATCTATTTTGACTCCTAGTGTAGGAACGGCTCAGGAGTGTAGTACATCTTCGGCTGAAACTAGGACTCGGATTGGTGATTCAACTGGTACAACCATTCGGTGGTCTGTTTCTAATAGTCGGAATTGGCCGGGCATTAGGTCTTGTGTAGGGATTATGTAGGAGTCAAATCCAAGCTCTTCATAATCAGTATATTCATAGCTTCAGTATCATTGATGGCCTATAGCTTTAACAGTCAGGTGTGGGTCATTGACTTCATCCATGATATAGAGAATGCGCAAGGATGGGAGGGCGATTATGATTAGGATGATCGCTGGGAGGACGGTTCAGATAATTTCAATCTCTTGGGAGTCTAAAATGTATTTGTCATAAATTTTGGTGGTGACCATGGCCACAATAATGTAAAGTACGAATGCACTAATTAGGAATACGATCATTAGGGCGTGGTCGTGGAAATGGAGAAGCTCTTCTATGAGAGGTGAGGTTGCGTCTTGGAATCCTAGTTGTTGGGGATGTGCCATTATTTTGTAAGACACGCGGGGGTCTAACCCACAATTCTGCCTTGACAAAGCAGTGTAATGGCTGTTTTACTAGAGTCTTATAAAAGAAAGTGGCAGAGTGGTTATGCGATTGGCTTGAAACCAATCTACGGGGGTTCAATTCCTCCCTTTCTCGGATTAATTGTGTTGGACTTTAACAAAGGCGGGCTCCTCAAATGTGTGGTAAGGGGGAGGGCAGCCGTGGAGTCATTCTACGTTAGTTGCTGTGTGCTCTACCATTAGAACTTCTCGCTTAGAAGAGAATGCTTCTCAGACAATATACATAAATAGGGAGACTGCTAGTAAAGAAACGAGCGAGCCTATAGAGGAGATGGAGTTTCACAGTGTGTAGGCGTCGGGATAGTCTGAGTATCGTCGAGGTATTCCGGCTAATCCGAGGAAGTGTTGAGGGAAAAAGGTTAGGTTTACACCCGCAAACATTACACCGAAGTGTACTTTTGTTCAGGTTTCGTGAAGCGTGTAGCCGGTAAATAGGGGGAATCAGTGGACGAAGCCTGCAAGAATTGCGAATACGGCTCCCATTGATAGGACGTAGTGGAAGTGGGCAACTACGTAGTATGTGTCGTGGAGCACGATGTCTAGGGATGAATTAGCGAGGATAATCCCGGTTAGTCCTCCTACGGTAAAGAGGAAAATAAACCCAAGAGCTCAGAGAAGTGGGGCTTCCCATTTAATATCGGCTCCGTGAAGGGTTGCTAGTCAGCTGAAAACTTTGACACCAGTTGGAATGGCAATAATTATTGTGGCGGATGTGAAGTAAGCACGTGTATCTACGTCTATACCGACTGTGAACATGTGATGGGCCCATACAATAAACCCTAAAAGGCCAATTGCTATCATGGCTCATACTATTCCCATGTAGCCGAAGGGTTCTTTTTTACCGCTATAGTAGGCAACAATGTGGGAAATCATTCCAAATCCGGGGAGAATAAGGATGTATACTTCGGGGTGGCCAAAGAATCAAAATAGATGCTGGTAAAGAATTGGGTCTCCTCCCCCTGCGGGGTCGAAGAAGGTAGTGTTGAGGTTTCGGTCTGTGAGAAGCATGGTAATCCCTGCCGCAAGGACTGGAAGAGAAAGAAGAAGAAGGACTGCTGTAATAAGTACGGCTCAGACAAATAAAGGTGTCTGGTACTGGGAAATAGCGGGAGGTTTCATATTAATGATTGTGGTAATAAAATTAATAGCCCCTAGAATCGAGGAAACCCCTGCTAAGTGAAGGGAGAAGATGGTTAAATCTACCGATGCACCTGCGTGGGCTAAGTTGCCAGCTAGTGGGGGGTAGACTGTTCATCCAGTACCGGCTCCAGCTTCTACGCCAGCAGAGGCCAGGAGAAGAAGAAGGGAGGGAGGTAGGAGTCAAAAGCTTATATTATTTATTCGAGGGAACGCCATGTCTGGGGCCCCAATTATTAGAGGAATTAATCAGTTTCCAAATCCTCCGATTATGGCTGGTATGACCATAAAGAAAATTATTACAAATGCATGTGCTGTAACGATAACATTATAGATTTGGTCATCCCCAAGGAGGCTGCCTGGTTGATTGAGTTCTGCTCGGATAAGCAGGCTTAAAGCTGTTCCTACTATTCCAGCTCAAGCACCGAATAATAAATAGAGGGTGCCGATATCTTTATGATTGGTCGAAAAAAGTCAACGTGTAGTTGCCACAGGTAAGATGGCCGAGTTTTAGGCGGTGGATTGTAGACCCATGCACAGAGGTTTGAGTCCTCTTCTTATCAAGCCCCGAGGTGTTTTGACATATTAGATTGCAAATCTGAAGGAGCAGACTAATCGTCTGCCGGGGCTTTCCCCCGCCTTGAGCCTGTTTTATCAGGCGGGGGAAAGGTAGATGGATGCTCGCTGGTTTGGGCGCTTAGCTGTTAACTAAGAGTTTGCAGGATCGAGGCCTGCCTATCTAGTAAGGCTTTAGCTTAATTAAAGTGTCTGTTTTGCATGCAGGAGATGTGGGGTAATGTCCCGCAAGTCTTACAGCGACTGGAGGGCTCCCACCTCCGCTGAGAGCTTTGAAGGCTCTTGGTCTGAGTTCTTTAACCTAAGTCACTTAGGGTTCGCTAGTTCATATTAGTATGTGAGTAGCGCAAGCAGGGTGGGGGAGAGGGGAAGGAGAGCAACCGCTAGCACAGTGCTGATGGAGATCGGCATAGTGAGTCGGGAGGTTATAAGTCGCCAGGGGGCTGTGCTTGTTATGACATTGGGAGCGAGGGTGAGGGCTGTTGCTACGGAGATTCGTACGTAAAAGAATGCGCTGAGGAGGGTGCCTATAATGGCTAAGGCGGCCGCTAGGGTGAGGCCTTGTTTGGTCAGTTCTTTCAGGATGAGTAGTTTCGCTAGGAAGCCGGTTAGCGGGGGGAGGCTAGCTAAAGATAGGAGGAGGAGAGGCAGTAGAGTGGTGAGGATGGGGTTTTTTGCTCCGAGGGCAAAAAGTGCTTTTACGGAGGTAACATTCTTAAGGGTGAAGAGGGTGAATGTGGCGTATGTAACAATAATATAGAGCAGGAGAGCGAGTAAGGCTAGAGGTTGTGAATATTGTAACACTAATATCATTCAACCTAAGTGGGCAATTGAGGAGTAGGCGAGCACTTTTCGTAGTTGGGTTTGGTTCAGTCCCCCTCATCCCCCCACAAAAATCGAGGCAATGCCTAGGGTAATAAGGAGGGGTGAGTTAGGGGTTTGGATTTGAAGGAGAATAGCAAATGGGGCTAGCTTTTGTCATGTGGCTAGGATAATGCCCGTGTTTAAGTTTAGGCCCTGGAGGACCTCAGGTTGTCATGAGTGTAGGGGGGCAAGTCCAATCTTAAGTGCGAGGGCCAGGGTGAGTAGGGTGAGGGGTAAGGGGTGGCTTGTTTGTTGAAGGTCCCAGTGCCCCGAAATTCAGGCATTAGTGGTGCTTGCGAATAAAAGTACGGCGGCTGCCGTCGCTTGAATAAGAAAGTACTTAGTAGCTGCTTCAACAGCTCGGGGATGGTGGTGTTGAGCCATGAGCGGAAGGATAGCAAGGGTGCTAATTTCTAGGCCTATTCAGGCTAAAAGTCAGTGAGAGCTGACGAATGTGAGGGAGGTACCAGTACCGAGTGCGAGAAGTAGGATAGTGAGCGTAGTAACCGTCATTAGCAGAAGAAGGACTTTAACCAACATGTTCGGGGTATGGGCCCGAAAGCTTTAATTAGCTGATTCTACTAGGAAGTGGTGTAGTGGAAGCACTGGGAGTTTTGATCTCCCCAGGTAGGGTTCGAACCCCTTCTTTCTAAGGAGTTGGAGGGACTTTAACCCTCATAATTCACTCTATCAAAGTGGCCCTTTATTTCAGGCACAGCTCCTGCCTACGTCTGAGGGGGGACTCCCGCAAATCCGATGGTGACTGATAAGTGTCAAATAACTAGGGCCAATGTTATAGGGAGGAAACTTTTTCAAATGAGGTGTATAAGTTGGTCATACCGAAATCGGGGGTAAGAGGCTCGTACTCATAAGAAGGCGACCGCGAGGAGGGTTGCTTTGCCTATAAGGCTGCTTGTTGTAAGTATGGGGGTGAGGGGCAGGTAGGTGGCTCCTAGGAAGAGGACGGCGGAAAGGGTATTTATGAGTAGAATGTTGGAGTATTCGGCTAGGAAAAATAGTGCGAAAGGGCCTCCTGCATATTCTACGTTAAATCCCGAGACTAGCTCAGATTCTCCTTCTGTGAGGTCAAAGGGGGCCCGGTTGGTCTCTGCTAGTGTTGAAATATATCATATGGCTGCTAAGGGTCAGGCTGGTAAGATTAGTCACACGCTCTCTTGAGCAGTGCCAAAGGTCTGTAGTGTGAAGCCTCCGGTAAAAATAATTGCGCTTAAGAGAATTAACCCTAGACTTACTTCATAAGAAATAGTTTGGGCTACGGCTCGCAGGGCCCCAATGAGAGCATATTTTGAATTTGAGGCTCAGCCTGAGCCCAAAATAGAATACACTGCAAGGCTTGATAGGGCAAGGATAAACAGTACTCCTAAGTTGAGGTCAATCACTGCGTGTGGCATGGGCATGGGTGCTCATAGGGTGAGTGCTAGTGTTAAGGCCATAATCGGTGTGGCTAGGAATAGGAAGGGGGAGGAGGTTAAAGGTTTAATGGGCTCTTTAATGAAAAGTTTAATCCCATCAGCGATGGGTTGAAAAATTCCGTAGGGGCCTACAATATTAGGGCCTTTCCGAAATTGCATGTACCCTAGCACTTTTCGTTCAAGTAGAGTTAGGAAGGCAACGGACAGGAGGACTGGAACGATGAAAGCTAACGGGTTAATGAGGTGGGTTATAAATAATGAGACCATAGTGGAGGAGAGGATTTGAACCTCTGTGAAAAGAGCTTAAGTCTTTTGCAATAAAGCCATGCTCTGCCACCTCAACATGCCATTCTCTTGGGCAAGTCAGGGCATGCCCCTTTATCCACTTGAGTTGGGATCAGTGGATGTGGGAGAAGCGTGCTTTAAGCATAGGCTTCTTCCTTCCGGTCCTTTCGTACTAGGAAGGATCATTTCATAGATAGAAACTGACCTGGATTACTCCGGTCTGAACTCAGATCACGTAGGACTTTAATCGTTGAACAAACGAACCCTTAATAGCGGCTGCACCATTAGGATGTCCTGATCCAACATCGAGGTCGTAAACCCCCTTGTCGATATGGGCTCTAAAAGGGGATTGCGCTGTTATCCCTGGGGTAACTTGGTCCGTTGATCGGCATTGCCGGATCTTATTAGTCAGAAATTCTGTTGATTAGAGCGGGGGCTCTAAGCTGTAGGAGCTGTGCTCCCATTCTACATGGGGGTTCTTTATTTCCCCGCGGTCGCCCCAACCGAAGGCATTAGGGCAGGTTATAAGCTGTTTTGGCTGTTAGTCTAGGGTACTTTACATATTCTGCTTTGGTGCCTAAAGCTCCACAGGGTCTTCTCGTCTTATGTGTGCATCCCCGCTTCTGCACGGGGAGATCAATTTCATTGACTTGAAAGAAGAGACAGTTAAGCCCTCGTTGTGCCATTCATACGGGTCTCCATTTAAAAGACAAGTGATTGCGCTACCTTTGCACGGTCAAAATACCGCGGCCGTTAAACATATAGTCACAGGGCAGGCGGGACCTCTTATTTATTAGTTTTGCAAGAGGCGATGTTTTTGGTAAACAGGCGAGGCTTGATGTGTTTGCCGAGTTCCTTTTCTTTCCTTTAGTCTTTCCTTGGAGGCACGCCAGTGTAAGGTTAACGGTTAAGTTTGTTCGATTGTTTTCTGGTTGTTTGGTTTGTGGTCTATTACCCTCTTTACTTGGGGCCGTTAAGGTTCGGTGGGGGGTCCATTCCGAGTTACACTTGTGCGGGGAGAGAGGCTAAATCCTCTCTTATTACTCATATTAGCATAATCTCTTCCATAGGGGTATGGAGAGGCCTGATAAGATTAGGGGGTTAAGATTAGGTTATCAGAATGGGGGGATGAGGTAGAATGTCTGAGCTTTAACGCTTTCTGTGGGGTGGCTGCTTTTAGGCCCACCAAGACATTATTCCTTATTTTGATTATGATCTCTACCCTCCTGAGAAAGTTGTGTCTTGTATTAAAGGGGCTGTACCCCCTTTGAATAACTCTCCTGGTTTCTTTTGGATATCCGAAGTGTAAAATTGGATGGGAAGGGAGAAGCCGGGAGGCTGAACTTTTATCCAATTCTCAGGCAACCAGCTATAACTAAGTTCGATAGGTCTGTCACCGCTACTCGAAGCTTTTCCCACTCTTTTGCAACAGAGACGGGTTCGCCCTATTATTAGGCTATCTTGGAGTAGCTCACTTAGTTTCGGGGAAGCAAACTAAAGTGCCCTTTGCTTGAGTTTTACTTACTAATTCATGATGCAAAAGGTACGAGGGGGAGTCTCTGCTTTTTCAAGCTTAACTGGGTTATTTCATTTCTTTTTCAGCTTTCCCTTGCGGTACTTTATCTATGGCTCCATGGTCCCTTTTCTATCTCCTATACTAAGGGGGAAAAATGGTTTGTTGGTCAATGTTTAGTTCGTTCGGGGTTGAATAACAGTGGTTTGTTGTTTTTGGGTGTGTGGGCTAGCTTTCTAGCACCAGGGCTATCCGGTTTGCACGGATGACTTCTCCGTTGGGAGATGCTTTACTGTGCTAAGCTACGTCCTGGTTTTTTCTCTAGGGTTCGTCATGTATTTCTTCTAGAGTTCTAACATTTAAAAATCTCGGTTTGAGTAGCCTGTTGGACAGGCTTCTAGTATCAGGGTTACCCGGTTTGCACGGATGACTTCTCAGTGTAAGGGAGACGCTTTACTGTGCTAAGCTACACCCTGGTGTTTTTGTTCCAAGTGCACCTTCCGGTACACTTACCATGTTACGACTTGCCTCCCCTTTACAGTTGTAGGGTTTTATTTACTTCAAAATTTTAGCTCGGGGAGAGTGACGGGCGGTGTGTGCGCGCTTCAGAGCCGGCTTCAGCGGGACACTCTACTTCCTGCTTACTGCTAAATCCTCCTTCAGGTATGCGTTTCAGCATACAATCCGTATGCCCTAATATTAGGGAATGTAGCCCATTTCTTCCCCTTCCATACGCTACACCTCGACCTGACGTTTTGGGCTGTGCCGATTGTGCTTACTATTTGACCTTCACAGGGTAAACTGACGACGGTGGTATATAGGCGGAAAGAACAAGGAAGGGTGAGGTTGAACGGGGATTATCGGTTCTAGAACAGGCTCCTCTAGGTGGGTTTAAAGCACCGCCAAGTCCTTTGGGTTTTAAGCTGGTGCTCGTAGTTCCCGGGCGGACAGTGGGGTATGTGTACTGTCTATGTTTATGGCCAGGCATAGTGGGGTATCTAATCCCAGTTTGTTTCCTAGCTTTCGTGGGTTCAGATTTTGTAAAGCTACTTTCGTGATCGGGTCTCCTATCTTCGTGAACGTATAACAGTATGGAAGGTGTTTGGCTCTAGTGAAAAGTCTTCTTAACCACGCTTTACGCCGGTGTTTAACAACTTGGGCCTCTCGTATAACCGCGGTGGCTGGCACGAGTTTTACCGGCCCTCTTAGCTTTAACTAAGTCAAGTTTTCACTTATGGCTTAATGTCTATCACTGCTGAATTCCCTTGAGGGTGTGGCTAAGCAAGGCGTCGTGGGCTACAAAGGAGTGTGCCTGATACCAGCTCCTTGTTCCCGGAGGGGGAACTGTGGGGCATTCTCACGGGGGTGCGGATACTTGCATGTGTAAGTTAAGCTAGAGTTGTTAGAAAGGCCAGGACCAAACCTTTGTGCTTGCGGAGCTTTCTAGGGCTCATCTTAACATCTTCAGTGTCATGCTTTAATTAAGCTACGCTAGC